TATTGACGGTGATTCTCAAATAGCACAGAACAGAATGTGATACGATGGGATAGAATCCAATAGAAACAAAGACACACGCTTACCTATAAGGGTAAAAGCGAACCCTTTCATTCTGAATTCTTTCATTCGGAATCAATAAGAAAGAAAATCTCCCCAAATAGGATTCGAACCTACGACCAGTCGGTTAACAGCCGAACGCTCTACCACTGAGCTACTGAGGAACAACGGGAGATTAGATCTCATAGAGTTCAATTCCCGTTCTCAACCCAGGACCAATATGAGCTCGAAGTTTCCTTTGTAACTCCCGGAACTTCTTCGTAGTGGCTCCGCTCCATGCCTCATTTCATAGGGAACCTCAAAGCAGCTCTATTTCATTATATTCCATCCATATCCCAATTCCATTCATTTAATATCCCTTTGTTCTCATTGACATAAGAGATGTCGTCTCTAGTCTATCTGTTGCAATTTCTATATAATAGATGGAAAGTTCAAAAATCATCATATAATAAGACATAAATTGAAAAATGGAAATTTGTTTAGGAGGAGAAAAAGAAAAAAGAAAAGATTTGTTCGGCTATTCAAAAATGGAACAAGTACAAAAAGGAAGAAATGAATAAAAAAAGCAATACACAATAAAAATACAATAAAAGATAAGAAGAAAGGCGACCGCCCCCTACACATTTGATGCCTTCGCCTACAAAAAAACTCAAAATACCCATCCCGTTCGTAATTCCATCAATAACTCGCGCATCAAAAAAATGAGTGAATTCCGCGAATCCTCTTAGACCCCTAGCTAAGGATATTGCGTAAAAAGTGTCTATGTAACCGCGAGAATACGACCAATCATATATCCGATTTCTTATTCTGTCCCCAAAAATCTTATTAGGACCTCCTTTAACAAAGAGATTAAGTAAGTTCAATTTTGTTAAAGATAAATAAATAGGCTTATATAAAACAGAGGCTATAACTATTCCAAAATAAGATAGACTAACTGACAAAGTTGCATTTGGTATAAATTCATACCAATCCATAGAATTTTTTGACTTTTCGTGTAAAAGGTTTATTGATGGGGTTAAGAATTTCGACAATATATCCAAATTATTGTCCTCTTGATTGAAAGGAATTCCGATGGCTCCAACAAATAAAGTAAATAGAACCAATAGAACCATAGGGAATAGCATAGTATTGTCGGATTCATGGGGATACGGCAGAGTCTTCTTAGCCCCAAAGTGAGTAAAAAGGCGCGTCATGTTCCTTACACTACTATCAATTCGATCTATTTTCTTACAAAAAAACGTTACCCCTTTTTGATTATTCATTGTTAAAAAAGTTTTGAAACCCCTTTTTTTTTGAAGCGTTTTTGGTCCTTCGTTACCCCATAAAGATATTGAATAGAAGGAATTACTTCTTTTTCCACTATAATTTCTAAAATGAACGTTTAAGTGTCCTTCAAAAGTAAGTAAATAGATCCGAAACATATAAAATGCAGTGAATCCTGTAGTGGAACAAGCGATTATTGCGAAAATCGGTGAATACAACCAACTATCATTAAGAATTGAATCTTTGGACCAAAAACAAGAAAGAGGGGGAATACCACAAAGAGAAAGTGTACCTAATAAAAAGGAAGTTTTTGTAATTGGCATATGTTTTATTAAACCGCCCATAAGAACCATATTCTGACTTTTTTCTGGAGAATAACCAACAAAAGCTTCCATTGAGTGAATTATGGATCCAGCTCCTAAAAAGAGCAATGCTTTCGAATAAGCATGAGTAATCAAATGAAATAAAGCGGCTCGATAAGACCCCATGCCTAGAGCTAACATCATATAACCCAATTGAGACATTGTAGAATAAGCTAAGCCCCTTTTTATATCCTTTTGAGAAAGAGCTAAAGTAGCTCCTAAAAAGACTGTGATTATACCTATGAAAGATATTAGATGCAGTATGTAAGGCATGACTATGAAAAGAGGAAGAAGACGAGCTACAAGAAAAATTCCTGCGGCTACCATAGTAGCAGCATGGATAAGAGCTGAGATTGGAGTAGGTCCTTCCATGGCATCAGGTAACCATACATGAAGGGGAAATTGCGCGGATTTAGCAAGTGCGCCCCCAAATAATAAGAAGGCACACAGAGTCAAAAAGAAAAAAGGAATTTCATTATTATGAACCAAGTGTTCAAAGATTTCGAACAAATCTCGAAATTCAAAACTTCCCGTTATCCAATAAAGACCCAGAATTCCTAATAATAAACTGAAATCCCCTACACGATTAGTTACAAATGCTTTTTGACAGGCATTCGCGGCAACCGGTCGTGTAAACCAAAAGCCTATTAATAGGTAAGAAAACATTCCAACGAATTCCCAACAAATATAAATTTGTATCAAATTGGAACTAGTGACTAATCCCAACATTGAAACATTAAAAAGGGTCATATAAGAAAAAAATCTTAAATATCCTTGATCATGAAACATATATTTCTCACTATAAATAAGAACCGTAATCCCAACCGTAGTAATTAAAATTGACATGATAGAAGTAAGTGGATCTACCAAATGACCAAACTCTAAAGAAAAATCATTATTGATGGTCCAAGACCAGACATATTGATAGATATAACTTTGATTTATTTGTTGAATAAATAAATAGGCCGAAAGAAGCATAACTAGACCTAAGCAAAAAAGAGTAGGAAAGGCCCATATACGCCGAAGATGTTTTGTTGTCGTTGGAAAAAGTAGAAGTCCAACTCCTATTAACATAGGAACGGGAAGTGGAATGAACGGCATAATCCATGAATATTGAGATATATGTTCCATAAAAAATCAATAAAAAAATTCTTAATTCATTTTTTCTAATTCACCCGCCCTTGTCTCTTTTGAATGAAAAGGATCCCTTAACTTTTTATATTATTAACTCTTAAGTATTCAGTATTCTAAATATTGCTATAATGCTTTTCAAATATCGAAACTGAAACGAAGAGGATTAGCGTTTTTCAACAGATCACTATAGCAGTGAGGTATCCATATAGAAAGAAGCTAATAAATAAAATAGATAAATAGATTTGGGGCTTGCAATTGAGACAGGAAGATTGTATATTCAAGAGATGTCATTGACATCTCAAGATAGCAATGAAGAACCTTTTTTAATTTCAAAATGACAGTTCCCAAAAAACGTATTTCTAGTTCAAAAAAGCGAATTCGGAAAAATATCTGGAAAGGAAAAGGGCATTGGGCGGCGTTGAAAGCTTTTTCATTAGGGAAATCCCTTTCTACCGGGAATTCAAAAACTTTTTTTTGTTTTTTTTCTATGCCCGCGGATTTTTTTTCTAGGCCGACTGGTTTTTTTTCTAGGCCAACTTCTAATAAGAAAAAAAAAGAATCCTAAAAATGGATGGGGATTCTTTTTTCCCCATAAATCCGCCTTTGAAAATCAACAAACAAAGAGGGGGGGGGTCTATCTTAAATAAGATATTTCCCTTTTCCAGGAATTTTTGAATAAACAGGGAGGGAAGCTCCCGTATAACTTAAGATAGCCCAAGGAGGGCAGGAGAGATCGTATGACTATTCGACGTCTTGATATGAGGGCTGCCTTGATTTTCGGGTTGTTTTATGGATCCTTACTCACCTTTTCAAAACTCACAAGCTACCTCTTTCTTATCCGATATTGGATCTGTCAAGAGGAGGAGGGGACTGGTAAGGCGAGAGCACTCAGCTATGGGTTTACTCTAGGGCACTTGTTTGGATATTTGTTAATTTTTTACCTACCTTTTTACAATACCTTGAGCAATTTTTATATAAAAATCATACTCGCTCTTTTGCTTATGTTGTACCACTTTTTCTGGACGAATCATCACCTCGATATTTATCTGCCGAAGTCCTTGTCAACTCCACAGCGAGATCAGACCCTCGCCTTTTTTTATGGTTTCAGTTATCGGTTACTGAATTATACCTTTTTTCCAAATGCGGTGTTCTCTCGAATGATCATCGCTTATTTGGTCCAGTGTAGATATAAAATGATCTATCTATCTACTACTTTTTTTGTTTGGTTCTTCGGTCATTTGATTTGTATAAAATGGGTGGAATTTTTCTCATTATGGATGCAGAAAAACTATTCGGCTTTTCTGATTCTAACTCATCAACTGTACCTTCAAGATAAGATCAAGAAGATCAGATCCAGGAAGCTATCTATAGCCAAAATCTTTGAATATAAACCAGATCCTGTTATGAAACCCGGTATCTATCGTGAGGCACAAACAATCGATGAAATGATTCAAATCTTAGCTACGATTCTCTTGATTGCTGCCCTGTATTTGTTGGGAAAATCCCCCATACCTTTTGTTCCGCACCGTTCATCCGTGCCTAATGCAGTGGAGCTAGCAAGGATGTCTCGCCTAGAGGAAGAAGAACAAGTGAAAAGAGAGGTCGAAAGTGGATTCTATCCATTAGAGGACTTCGAAGAAGAACAAAAGAAAGACCCTAAGGCAGCTGAAAAAAAAGGGGCTTTAATTGCGAAAAAGAGTACCCGAAAAGAAAGAGAAACAGGGGACAGCGACGAAGAGGAAAGGAATCAAGAAATTTGGGATTCGGATATGGATGAGCTCGAAGAAAGGGAAAAAGCGGACAGCAACGAACTCGACGAGGAAGAGAATCAAGAAATTTGGGATTCGCATCTGGATGAAGAAAAAGGATTTGAAACTACCCTTTATACTTTCTTTTCGGATTGCTTTTTCGAGTCCTTTTCCTTTTATGGTTACCTTTTCCACCGGTTGAAATTCTATTCTGGTTACCTTTTCGACTTGTTTTCGTCTTCTAGTCGCTTTTTTAAGCGAATCGAGCCCCTTTTTTCTCCCTTTTTTTTCGTGGTCAAACCTTTTGACCTCTCCTTTTTCAATTTCTTTTCCGTGTATATTCCCCATTTGAAGTTCCTTAAGTGCTTTTTGTTCAATCACAATTTGGTTTTTAGCGCCCTTTTCCGCGGTTTTTCCCATTTCTTTTTCAACCCTAATAGGTGGGTTCTACCTTACCGCTACATCAAAACTTCTTTCTACGAATATAGTGTCAAAAGGGGGGGATTTTCACAATTTGGTTTTTATAAATGTCTAAGCGATGGAAAAGAGCGGACCTCTTTCACATATCCACTTTCTTTAATCACTTTTTATCAAATGCTTGAAGGAAAACTTTCTTTGTTTAGAAAAAAAAAGCTACTCCCCGATAGGGATAGATTTTACACCCCTTGGGTTTTACGAAATGCAAAGAAAAAGGCCAGTCTCAACAAGGAATTAAGAAAAAGAGTCAAGAAGCTAAAAAGCGGATCTCCTTTTAGGGATGTATTGGACATACGGAGAAAGCTCTTTCAATTCAAGTACATTCCGAAAGTGTTGCGACCAATTTCTGAGACCCTGTTTGACCAAATGCACCCGTCGGGAGGAAAGAAAAGGGAAAATGACCCCGTCTGGGATGGACCTTCTCGCGGAGCTTTTTGGTATAACCATAAATTGACGAAAACAGCAGCGGAACAGAGGGTTGACGAAGAAGAGAACCTGCAAACTATGTGGTTCTTTTTTAAAGACTTACGACCTTTAAATCAGAAAGAGCAGTATTTGATACTCGAACGCCAGAAACTGGAACGGGAAAGCCAGGAAAAACAAAAGCTTAGACGGCAATGTTTCGAAAAGAGTCTATTGGGGAAAACGTTTAGAATACTTAAAAAAATGGCTCCTTATTTTCGAGCTCCACGATACATCCCCAGTAACTCTATGTCGCGAGCTTTTAAACTTTATCGTGTATCTGCTTACTTGACTCTTGACTGGCAGGAAACTACCCGAATATTAAGGCGAGTTCACAAGCTGAGAAAGAGGGGCATGATTATCCGAGTCAATGAGGAAAGAGAGAGTTGGATTCGTTCTCACAAGGAACGCTATCTAAAACTCAAGGAAATTCGAAAAAAAAGGGTTCAATTGGAAAAAGAAAAAAGAACACCCAAGAAAATTTTGTTAAAATTAGATAAAAAGAAAGGAAAATTGAAAAACAAACAAAATTTCCCCTTAAATCGAATTTTAACTAGAATTTTGGTTCTTAATTCTAATTTTAGAACAAGTTCAAAACGAAAGGGAGATTCAAAAGCTAGAAGAAACCTTTATTCCTATCCAAACCCATTTTTAGAAAAAATCAATAAAATACGTCGAAATCGTAACACGGTATATCACATCATGAATACCTACTATGAGGGTCGGAGCGGTTTCACACATGACGACATTCCGAAGATGCGAAAAAAATATCAAAAATACCGTAAGTTTCAGCTGAAACTACGGACAATCATGAAAGAAGTCCCTCGTTGGGGATACAACATCGATGATGAAAAAATAGATTATAGCGACTACACGATAAGAAATGACGATGTAGTAGCCGAAGACGTCTATTTGCGTACAAGAAAAGCCAAATTTAGGGTCTTTAGAACCAAAGTATGGAAATACTATGAGCGACATGATAAACGTGAACTGAAGCAATGGTATTTTTACCGTTACGCTAAGATCACGCATTTTCGTCGCAATATGGTCAAAGGTGCGGACCGCACCCAAAGGCGAAAAGTAACGATTTGTGGGTGGTATGAACACCGGGTCCAGTCGCCCCTGTTTTTGCCCAAACGAAGGAAAACACTGATACTCGTTCTGCTCACTTTAGATATATTCGAGCTTATGAAAAAATGTTATAGATTTCTAAGCCAGGACTCCCGGTTTCAAGTTAGAGTTAAGCGTATATCCGAAAGGATAAACCGAATTTGGAAGAAACTGTGGAACCTGCCAGATTATCAAAAGAGTGCTATAGAGGCTGCTATAGAAGCAGAAACCGAACTACACGGACTAAAGGAAAGCGACGAAGACAAAAAAAAACGCCAAGAACAAGGGGATGCCTTAGAAGAATGGCAGGAGCGCCGAGAGGCGAATGAGATCCGAGCCATTTGTATAGCGGAAACTTGGGAACTCCTTCAATCGGGTCATGCAGTAAGATCTCTCATACTATTAATCCAATCCTTTTTGAGGAAAAATGTCATCTTTCCTTTCTTGATAATAGCTAAAAATATGGCTCGTATACTCTTATTTCAAAGTCCCGAATTGTTTCAGGATTTCGCGGATTTAAAGAAGGAAACTCACACCTTGTGCGATTTTGGTGGTATTCCACTTGACGAGTCACAAGACCCAATAGGGTGGTTCACAGATGGTTGTCAGATAAGGATCCACTTTCCTTTTGAGTGGAAACCTTGGCGAGAAAGCGAGCAAAGCAAAGAGAGCAGTGTGGCAGAGGATTTTTATTTAACCGTTTTTGGAAGAATAACTAATCTTCCTTTTGGTACGGCTCGCAAGCCCTACCCGTTTTTTAAAACCTTGTTTGAAGAACTAAAGAAAAAAAAAGCTTCTCAAGAACTCAAAAACCTACTCACAAGTGTAATTAGAAAGTTGCAAAAGAAGGGTTTTTTGAAGTTTAAAAAGAGGGGGTTTCTTCGAAAACGTCTTTTAGCTTTTCAAAAAAAAAGCTTTGAAAAGGGCGTAAAAGTAAAAAAAAGAAAAAATGTGAAAAAAGGGCCACAATCTAAATTAACAAAAAAGAAAAAAGAAAGGAAAGTGGATAAAACAAGGGCAATAATAAATGAAATAGAAGGGGTTATAAAAGAAAAGAAAAAAAGACTTTTCATTATTCAAACAAGCATTAGTTCCACCCCAACAAGTTCTCATTCTAAAACCTCAGAAGGACTACGAAGGCTTTCTAAAATCTTAAAAAGAAGAAAGGCACGATTCATTCGTAAATCTAACATTTTTCGAAAATTGATCATTGAATGGATATACGTGAAAATACTTTTCAATTTGAAAAATCGATTTGATTTGAAAACGAGGTTTCTAGATGAAATGAATAAGAAAAGGACTTGTCTGAAAATGGTTGCGCAGTTTTTTTTAAAATTCAAAAAAAAAAGAAAAAACAAAATGATTGACAAGAATCAAAAGAAAAGAAAAAAAAATCGCTTTATTTCAACTATAAAAAACCATTCTTTTAAGATGAGAAATAGTCAAGTGAGTAATAGTCAAAAAACCCTTGTTTTTGACTTATCCTCTCTGTCACAAGCATATGTCTTTTATAAATTATCGCAAACTGAAAAGTCTTCTTTGAGAGTATCTAAATTCCATAATTTGAGAAATTTTAGGGTTGGAATGAATCGATGGAAAGAATGGTTAAGAGGCCATTTTGACTACTATCTTTTATCCGAAATTCGATGGTCCAGATTAGAAGCACAAAAATGGCGAAATAAAATGAATCAATGTCGCACGGCTGAAAATCACAATTTAAAGAAGGGGGATTCATATGAAGTAGACGCATTGCCGATTAACCCACAAAAATTGAAATTTAAAAAACACCTCAGATATGATCTTTTAGCATATAGCTTCCTTAATGCTGAATATAAGAAGGATCCCTATGTCATAGCGCCATCCTTAGTAAGTAATAACCAGACCGCAATTTCACATCTTTACAACATACACAAAGACAGCCTTGTGAATCTGCTGACAAGTAATTATAAGCATTGGCGCGAGTCCAGGGAAAAGCATCCTTTGTTGGATATGCATATGGACGTGAATAGGACGGCGCTGCGTAGGCGGATGAATTCTAATCAGATACTCTTTCATGTTGAAGATAAGAAAAAAGGATCTAAGGTGGTGGATAAGGTCGCTATTGATTCTTGGGTAACTGGCCAGAATAGGGTGCTCCCGGCCGGGTCGTTAACCGAGGACCGCGTAGGGTTCGCAGAGGGCGCAATGGTCTTCCTAGAAAGTGTACTGAAACAACTAAGAGAGCGGAGACGACCTTACCCCGAAAGCCTAGATGAATCGTTCAGACCTGAATGGCTGAAGTGGCCGCTGGAGCACCTCATCGGGTACATCCATAAAATGGGTGATATGCACCTATACTTTTTCTCTGTTTATGCCTTGTATTGGCCTGAGTTTTATGATAGGCATAGGCTAGCCAAGCTTGGCTGTCTTTTTCGGTATGAGAAGTGTTATGATAAAAGGCGTACCCCGATTTTGAAAAAACAAAAAAGCATGGCTAAACGAAAAAAAGCCCTGGCTGCTAGAAAAAAGAAAATGTCGGGGAAGGCCCAATCGATAAAGATTGCTCAACGAGAGTTTGACCTGAGTTTGATACTAGAACCGGAAGAAGTTGAAAAAATCGAAAAAAAAAACTTTTTTGATTGGATGGGGTTAAATAATGAAAACGAACTAGAAGAACTAATGGAACGCAATAATGATGAAAAGAAAAGTTCTTTCCTAGAATCTCGTTTTTTTCTCTTCCCAGAATTTATCCAACTTTATAATTTAATGAATCTTTATGCGAAAGCGGAGTGGACCACGCCGATTCATTCTTTTTTGCAAAATGGAAAGATACGTTCGCGCTCCTCTTACGCGGATTTAAAGGTTGAGGTTGACCCCTTCAACTGGTACATGTACGACAAAAAGGAATGGCCGGCGAAAGGAATACCACTTTGGGACTCGAACAAGGCCCGACGTCGTCGTCGACATCGCAGGGCGTTATTGAACCTAGGGAGAAAAGACCCTAGGAAGGAAACGACTTTGGACATTATGATAGATCCTACGGAGAGAGAAAGGGCTTATGCTGAGACGATATCCGAAATGAAGGCCGAAGAACAAAAGAAAATAGACGAAGAATACGAAGAAAAAAAGGAAAAAATAAAAAAAGAACAAGAAGACAGGGGAAAGGCCTTTGACGAAACAAGCTACAGAAAAAAACACAAAAAAAGATTTGCTCGGGTGAGTACATTGAAACCGATCAAGTATTCAAGGTTCCGAAAGACGGCGCTGAAGGATCTAAAAAAGTCGAATTATTTCCGGTATCAAGTGCACTATAGCCTACGGTATTTGATAGCCGACTTCCTGACTAATGTTACACGCACAAGCCAAGTCACGAATAAAGCAACAAACCCGAAGCTGCTGCTGGTTTTCATCAAGGATCTTGTAGAAATGAGTCAGTTTGGAATCATGGGAACTACTCAAAATCAACTTCCAACTTTGGAAGATATATTAAACATGGGGTATCTCGTTCTGAACCCCATTCGTACCTTTAAAAGATTGAGGTGGGAGCGCGTTACGTATGAAATCCTAGCCATTTCACTGATTCATAAGAATCAATTCCAAAGATTGGCCTACACTCCGGGTCCGGACAATAAAAGAGACCCTTGTCTGGAGATAGGTGTGAACAAAGTGAAGCAAACTACATATAAGGTCCGCAAGGGGCGCAAGGTAGTAGAATCGTTGAGAGTGCGAAGACTGAGAGTTAAGAGGTGGTGGGGACTGCGTGTGTCTTATGGGAAATTTGGGTGTCCTAGGTCTTTCTGGACCAAATTTGTTCGATCTTTAGTTCACCCATTCGCAATCCCATTGAAAGCCAAAGCACGTGGAAAGAAAAAGCAGTCTCCTTGGTCTTATGAGAGAGTCTTTGGTCTATTCCACTGGAACCCCGAAGTACGTCCAAAGAAAAAGAGAAAGCTGACTCCTTGGTCTTATGAGAGAGTCTTTGGTCAATTCCACGCAGACAAGATGAGGTTCTTTTATAAGATAGGTGTTTGCGGCAAGTTCAAGCGCGAATGCACAGCTATCCTTCTAAGCCTTATAACTGACCCTAAGCGTGCCAACGACAGAATCAAAAAGCTTATTCTTTTGGACGAGGGAGTGCCAGATACGCTTGTCGAAAAGGGTCTGCTTGTTCCTGAAAATCTTTTATCCCCCAGACGCCGCAGACAATTGAGAATTGTAAATGAACTAAATAAAAAAAAGAAAAAAAAGAAAAGAATCCCTCAAACGAAATTAACCCCCTACAACAAACTTCTTAAAGAAACTGGGCGTATGGATTTGAACCTACTATTGAGAGAACTAGACGAACGAGAAAAGAGACAACGAGAGGAACGACTAAATCTAGTTCAAAAGAAAGAAAAAGAACAAGACGAACTACGCAAAAAAGAAGAAGAAAGCAAAGAATTAAATAGAATCAAAAAAAAAATAATGAGATTAAGGTTTTTTCTTTGGCCGAATTATCGACTCGAAGACTTAGCTTGTATGAATCGCTATTGGTTTAATACTACTAATGGCAGCCGTTTCAGTATGTTAAGGATCCGAGTATATCCACGATTGAAAACCCGTTAAGATTCCTTTTTGACTAGAATACCCATACCATTATAATGGATTGTTTTACATTCCAGGTGTAACCATGAAAGATAGAAATGGCTCAACAAAAGAAAGAAGCTTTTGTTGAGCCATTCTTTGATTTTTATATTTTCATTTGAATATTCCCATTTTTTTTGTTTATCTTGTGTAAGTGGAGAAAGAAATAGACTCTTCTTTTGTATCCCGAGCCGAATCCAATTTCAATTGGAATGAATTGTTGATTCATTTTTGATTTTCAAAAATGATAAGTTCATAACGAAATGAATATTTTATTATATAAAAAATGGATAAATTCAAAAAGAACTAGGATTATTATTACTGATCAGGCAAATTCATTTTTTAAAAAAAGAAAAGATAAGGAAACCTTGTTTTATGGTAAAAACTCCATTAATTTCAGTTATCTCGCAAGAAGAAAAAGAAAAGAATAGAGGGTCCGTTGAATTTCAAGTCTTTTGTTTTACCAAGAAAATAGACAAAATTTCTTCCCATTTGAAATTGCACAGAAAGGACTATTTATCTCAGAGAGGTCTACATAAAATTTTGGGAAAACGCGAGCGTCTGCTGTCTTATTTGTCAAAGAAAAATAAAGTACGTTATAAAGAATTAATAAATAGGTTGAATATTCGCGAGTCAAAAACTCGTTAAATTAGAAATGTTATTTTCAATTATTTGCTTTATTAGATTTTTGCATTTGGATGAATGTCTTTTCGTTTTCGGCAATTCATGAAAGAAAAAATCGAGGAAAAACTTATGACTATACCAGCTACAAGAAAAGACCTCATGATAGTCAATATGGGCCCTCACCACCCATCAATGCACGGTGTTCTTCGGCTCATCCTTACTCTAGATGGTGAAGATGTTATCGACTGTGAACCCGTATTGGGTTATTTACACAGAGGGATGGAAAAAATTGCGGAAAATCGAACTATTATACAATATCTGCCTTATGTAACACGTTGGGATTATTTGGCTACTATGTTCACAGAAGTAATAACTGTAAATGCCCCAGAGCAATTGGGAAATATTCAAGTACCTAAAAGGGCTGGCTATATCAGAACAATTATGCTGGAATTAAGTCGTATAGCTTCTCATCTATTATGGCTTGGACCCTTTATGGCCGATATTGGCGCACAAACCCCCTTTTTTTATATTTTCAGAGAAAGAGAATTAATATATGATCTGTTTGAAGCAGCCACCGGTATGAGAATGATGCATAATTATTTTCGTATCGGAGGAGTTGCAGCCGATCTACCTCATGGCTGGATAGAGAAATGCTTGGATTTCTGTAATTATTTTTTAACAGGACTTGCTGAATATGAAAAGCTTATTACGCGGAATCCTATTTTTTTAGAGCGAGTAGAGGGAATAGGCATTATTGGTAAAGAAGAAGCAATAAATTGGGGTTTATCAGGACCAATGCTACGAGCTTCCGGAATGCAATGGGATCTTCGTAAAATCGATAATTATGAATGTTACAAAAAATTCGATTGGGAGGTTCAGTGGCAAAAAGAAGGAGATTCATTAGCTCGCTATTTAGTCCGAATCGGTGAAATGAGGGAATCCATCAAAATGATTCAACAGGCTCTGGAAGGAATTCCGGGAGGTCCTTATGAGAATTTAGAAATTCGATGTTTTGATAGAGAAAGGTATCCAGAATGGGGCGGTTTTGAATATCGATTCATTAGTAAAAAACCTTCTCCGACTTTTGAATTGCCGAAACAAGAACTTTATGTGAGAGTTGAAGCCCCAAAAGGAGAATTGGGAGTTTTTCTGATAGGAGATCGGAGCAGCTTTCCTTGGAGATGGAAAATACGTCCACCGGGTTTTATGAATTTGCAAATTCTTCCTCAGTTAGTTAAAAGAATGAAATTGGCTGATATTATGACAATACTAGGTAGCATAGATATCATTATGGGAGAAGTTGATCGTTGAGATGATAATTGATACACCAGAAGTACAAGATATCAATTCTTTTTCCAGATTCGAATCCCTACAAGAGATATATGGGATCGTCTGGATGCTTGTCCCTATTTTGACCCTTGTAGTGGGAATCACAATAGGTGTATTAGTAATTGTGTGGTTAGAAAGAGAAATATCCGCGGGGATACAACAACGTATTGGGCCTGAATACGCCGGTCCTTTCGGAATTCTTCAAGCTCTAGCAGATGGGACAAAACTGCTTTTGAAAGAGAACCTTCTTCCATCTAGAGGGGATAGCCCTTTGTTCAGTATTGGCCCATCCATGGCAGTCATATCAATTCTTCTAAGTTATTCAGTAATTCCTTTTAGCTATCGCCTTGTTTTAGCTGATCTAAATGTTGGTGTTTTTTTATGGATTGCCATTTCAAGTATTGCTCCCATTGGACTTCTTATGTCAGGATATGGATCAAATAATAAATATTCCTTTTTAGGTGGTCTACGAGCTGCCGCTCAATCAATTAGTTATGAAATACCATTAACTCTATGTGTGTTGTCAATCTCTCTACGTGTGATTCGTTAAAACAGAAACCCGCATTCGGGTTGAGGAACTAAACCAGATAGTTAGATGAGTGAAAGAAAACAGCTTCTATTCTATAGTCTAAAATGAGAAATTGGCAGTAAAAAACGGAGTCTCATTTCCTATGTACAAGAGGTAAGCGGAAGTAAACATTAAGGGAAAGGGCCCTTGCCCCAAGATTGGTTGAGTAGTCATCCTGGCTTGAAGCGGGCTCAAAAGATCAACCGGATACGGTTTTCGTTACCCTTTCTGCCTATTCCCTCATATCTATTACCATAACAATACCAAATGGGGAGCTCCTTTAAAATGAGTGGATAGTTAGGAACACAAAAATACATAAAGGATTGGTAATTGAGATTTTGTAAATTGTCCAAAAGGACATTTTTACATAACATAAAAAGAAGAGTAATTGGGGGCTTTAAGTTGGTAGAAATGATCAAGCAGTACTCCTCGCAATTCCGACCTAGAGTATGCTCCGATCCACCGATTCAATAAATAACTATCAGGAACGAAATAATCCTTTATTCACTTTTTTGAAACCCCCCTTTAGAAAGAAGAATAGGAAGGAAAAAACAGAAAGACTAGAATCATTATAAGTTTCAATAGAAAGAAAAAAGTCTCTTTTTTAGCTTTCCATTGAAATTCTAGTTTTAGGGAGATAGAACTTGTACCATTATTCAAAAACTTTACTAAAAGAATGTAAAAGCCTTTTCGAAATCGAAAACCCCGGGTCGCAATATTTCTGTATATCTTCATTAGGGGTATTTTATTGAAGGATTAAGCTATTACTCAAGAAAAAACAAAAAGGGAAGATTAAAGGATGAGATCAATTCAGAAGTACTTTTCCCTTTTATTCTTTCTTTTCTATTTTCGTTTTTAGTAGACAGAATTCCTTTGGTCTAATTCGGGACCTTCCAATCTATTTTTAAGAACTTTCTCTATCCTTCAAATAGAGCCAGATAAAACGAATTGGTCCTTCAATTTATTTAAGGCCCTAGAGGAGCCGTATGAGGTAAAAAAAGTCTCACGTACGGTTCTGTAATAGCGATGGGAATAGTGATGATTTTGCCGACTAGGATTTTCTAATAGTTCAAGTACAGTCGATATAATTCAGGCGCAGTCAAAATATGGTTTTTGGGGGTGGAATTTGTGGCGTCAACCTATAGGGTTTCTTATTTTTCTAATTTCTTCCCTAGCCGAATGCGAAAGATTACCCTTTGATTTACCAGAAGCAGAGGAAGAATTAGTAGCCGGCTATCAAACCGAATATTCAGGTATAAAGTTTGCTTTATTTTACCTTACTTCCTATTTCAATTTATTAGTTTCTTCTTTATTTGTAACAATTCTTTATTTAGGCGGTTGGAATCTCTCTATTCCATACATAGACTTTCACTTTCCTCCATTATTTGAAATAAATAATGCTGGTGCAATCTTTAGAACAACAATCGAACTTTTTATTACATTAGCTAAAACCTTTTTTTTCTTGTTTATTTCCATCACAACAAGATGGACTTTACCTAGGCTAAGAATGGATCAACTCTTAAATCTTGGGTGGAAATTTCTTTTACCTATTTCTCTCGGTAATCTATTATTAACAACTTCTTCTCAACTCCTTTCGCTGTAAGGGAAATAAAAAAGGACTAGGATATTCTATCTTCACGGTATGTCTTACACAAGAGAAAGAAAGGTAAAATTATTCAGAGAGATTCGCCATATGTTCCCTATGGTAACTGGATTCATGAATTATGGTCAACAAACAGTACGAGCCGCAAGGTACATTGGTCAAAGTTTGATGATTACCTTATCCCACGCAAATCGTTTCCCTGTAACTATTCAATATCCCTATGAAAAATTAATTACATCGGAACGTTTTCGCGGTCGAATTCATTTTGAATTTGATAAATGCATTGCGTGTGAAGTATGTGTTCGTGTATGCCCTATAGATCTACCTGTTGTTGATTGGCAATTTGAAACTGATATTCGAAAGAAACGCTTACTTAATTACAGTATTGATTTTGGAATTTGTATATTTTGTGGTAATTGTGTTGAGTATTGTCCAACAAATTGTTTATCGATGACCGAAGAATATGAACTTTCAACCTATGATCGTCACGAATTGAATTATAATCAAACTGCTCTGGGTCGTTTACCAATGCCAGTAATTGAGGATTATACAATTCGAACCATTTTGAATTCACCTAAAATCAAAAGCGGGTAAACCTCTTAATTAAAGAAAAATTTCCAATTAATAAAGTTCGTCTTTCGCTTAAAAGAATAAAGAATCTGATCTTTTTTTCTTGTTCAATAAGGACAAACTCGAACTCTTGATTGGTTAGTGAGAACCCCGGCTTCATTTGTATTTCAAGTTTCTTAACATCCCCTTTCTTTATTGGAAATAAAGAGTGGGGGGGTTGTCGAATAATTCGACCTAGGGCAATTCACACTCATTAAGATTCTAATTGAATACGAGTGAGTTGGTAAAAGTTTTCCTGGTGGGGTCAATAAGGTCATGAAAAAGATTTCGATTTATCTCTTACATAGAATGGATTTACCCGGACCAATACACGATTTTCTTTTAGTTTTTCTGGGATCAGATCTTATATTAGGGGGTCTAGGGGTCGTATTACTTACCAACCCAATTTATTCTGCCTTTTCTTTGGGATTTGTTTTTATTTGTATATCTTTCTTTTATATTCTATCAAACTCCTATTTTGTAGCGGCTGCACAGCTCCTTATTTATGTAGGAGCTATCAATGTTTTAATAATATTTGCTGTGATGTTCATGAATGGTTCAGAATATTACAAAGATTTTCATCTTTGGACTGTTGGGGATGGGCTTACTTCACTAATTTGTACAATTCTTTTTCTTTCACTAATTACTACTATTCTAGATACATCATGGTATGGGATTCTTTGGACTACAAGATCAAACCAGATTATAGAGAAAGATTTGATAAGTAATAGTCAACAACTTGGAATTCATTTATCAACAGATTTTTTTCTTCCATTTGAACTCATTTCTATAATTCTTTTAGTTGCTTTGCTAGGTGCAATTGCTGTGGCTCGTCAGTAAAAAAACCTTTTCGTTTCTAACTGGCAAAAAAAAATGGAAGTGAAATCGTCTTCTGTTTTATCATATCTATCTTCTTTGAATTCTGCTTGAAGCCTCTTTATTAATATAGAAAATGTAAATTCGATTTTTCGACATCTTGCCTTTGTTTCATACTTGTTTTTAGTAGCATTAAAATGAATCGAATCCCTTGCATTCTTGTTGCTATTGAAATGAATTCAAATTGATAAGGAGCTCTTCAATGATACTTGAACATGTCCTTGTTTTGAGTTCTTTTTTATTTTCTATTGGTATCTATGGATTGATCACGAGTCGGAATATGATTCGGGCTCTTATGTCTCTTGAACTTATGCTGAATGGGGTTAATCTAAATTTCGTAACCTTTTCTGATTTTTTTGATAGTCGCCAACTAAAAGGTGACATTTTCTCCATTTTTGTTATAGCCATTGCAGCCGCTGAAGCAGCTATTGGACCGGCTATTCTTTCGTCAATTTATCGTAACAAAAAATCAATTCGTATTAATCAATCGAATTTATTGAATAAGTAGTATTCATTAGATAAGTAAGATTCTATTATTCATCCAATCGAAGTTGGTATGTATGTTACCTAGATCCGATTTGCAAAAACAGAGGAAATAAAAGCAAAGTATCTTGGCCGTTTTTTAATTTCAAAAGTAGAAAGTAGGTTGAAAAATTCTGCAAAATCCTTGCTTCATCTGGTGGCGAAATATATGAGTTATTTCAAAATGAATTGACTAGATCGAAAATTTTTGACGTTTCAAAATTGATAGACCCCATGTCACACTCAGTAAAAATTTATGATACATGTATAGGGTGTACTCAATGTGTTAGAGCCTGTCCCACGGATGTATTAGAAATGATACCTTGGGACGGATGTAAAGCTAAGCAAATTGCTTCCGCTCCAAGAACAGAGGATTGTGTCGGGTGTAAGAGGTGTGAATCCGCCTGTCCAACAGATTTCTTAAGTGTTCGGGTTTATTTATGGCATGAAACAACTCGAAGTATGGGTCTAGCTTATTAATACCTTTTGGAAAATACCAGTTGAATTGAATACATTTTTCTTGTTTTTTACCGACAAAACCCGTACTCGAAAAAATAAAGAGAATAGAGACTAATAGATTCTCTTTTTGAGCATGGGTTTTATGGTCCAAGTGTATCTTGTCTTTACCACGAATTCTTTTCCTTGGTTAACAATAATTGTTATTTTTCCGATCTCCGCGGGTTCTTTCATTTTCTTTCTCCCTCATAGAGGAAATAAGGTAACTAAATGGTATACTTTGTGCGTATGTTCACTAGAACTCCTTCTAACGGCCTATGCATTTTGTTATCATTTCCAATTGGACGATCCATTAATCCAACTCGTGGAGGATTATAAATGGATCTTTTTTTTTCATTTTGACTGGAGATTGGGAATAGATGGACTCTCCCTAGGACCCATTTTACTGACGGGATTTATCACCACTTTGGCTACTTTAGCGGCTTGGCCCGTTACTCGAGATTCCCGATTATTCCATTTCATGATGTTAGCAATGTACAGCGGTCAAATAGGATCATTTTCTTCTCAGGATCTTTTGCTTTTTTTCATCATGTGGGAGCTAGAGTTAATTCCGGTTTATTTACTTTTATCCATGTGGGGGGGAAAGAAACGCCTGTATTCAGCTACAAAGTTTATTTTGTACACTGCAGGAAGCTCCATCTTTCTATTAATAGGCGTTCTAGGTATCGGGTTATACGGTTCCAACGAGCCAACATTCAATTTTGAAATATCAGCTCATAGATCGTATCCTGCGGCACTAGAAATAATATTCTATATTGGCTTTCTGATTGCTTTTGCTGTCAAATCACCGATTATACCCTTACATACATGGTTACCAGACACTCATGGAGAGGCTCATTACAGTACTTGTATGCTTCTAGCTGGAATCTTATTAAAAATGGGAGCTTATGGATTGGTTCGGATCAATATGGAATTATTGCCCCATGCGCATTCTATATTTGCCCCCTACTTAATTATAGTAGGTGCAATCCAAATAGTTTATGCAGCTTCAACATCTCTTGGTCAACGTAATTTAAAAAAAAGAATAGCCTACTCCTCTGTATCTCATATGGGTTTCATAATTATAGGAATTGGTTCTATAACGGATGCGGGACTCAGCGGAGCTCTTTTACAAATAATCTCTCATGGATTTATTGGTGCTGCGCTTTTTTTCTTGGCAGGCACGAGTTATGATAGAATACGTCTTGGTTTTTTCGACGAAATGGGTGGAATGGCCGTCGCCATTCCGAAAATCTTTACGATGTTCAGTATCTTATCGATGGCCTCCCTTGCATTACCGGGCATGAGTGGTTTTGTTGCAGAATTGATAGTCTTTTTTGGAATAATAACCAGCCAAAAATTTCTTTTAATGCCAAAAATCTTAATTACTTTTGTAATTGCAATTGGAATGATATTAACTCCGATTTATTCACTATCTATGTTACGCCAGATGTTCTATGGTTACAGGCTTTTGAATGCCCCAAACTCCTCTTTTTTTGATTCTGGTCCGCGAGAGTTATTTATTTCGATTTCTATCCTTTTACCCGTAATAGGTATGGGTCTTTATCCCGATTTTCTTCTCTCATTATCGGTTGACAAGGTTGAGTTGATTGTATCTAATTTTTTTTATAAATAGCTTTCACAAATAAAACAAAAAAGTAAAAAAAGAAATCCTATGGCAAATTCACTTTTTGTTGGACTTGGACAATGAAAAAAGCGGATCTTTGTCGTAATTTCAAGTGAAGCAAAAAGAAAATTGGATTTGTAATAAGACATCTTTGGCCCTTGTGAAAACCATTTGAATCAAGTTATGTGTAGTGATTCAAATGGTTCTCAACGGCTTTTACGGCGTTTTCTGATATTTCTCTTTATATAAGCCCGCCCGCTTGGACAATCAATCTGTTTTTCTATTTCTCAAAAACTTCTTTCAATTCAATTATAAAGATATTGGAAATGAACCATAACTATGTAACCCTATTCCTAATATATTGATTCCGAAATAACATATCCAAATTATAAGAAAGCCAATAGAAGCCACAATTGCGGAATTTACACCTTCTGCGTTTTTCTTTTCTCGAATATGTAAATAAATCGCAAATATCGTCCAAGTAATAAACGCCCAAGTTTCCTTTGGGTCCCAACTCCAATATGACCCCCATGCCTCATTAGCCCATACTGCTCCCGAAAGAATCCCTATGGTTAAAAATAGAAATCCTATACTAATAATACGATAACTCCAACAATCAAATTGTTGAAGCAAGTGAGACCTGTAATAATTTACAGAAGAAGGAAAGGAAGTGTTTAGTAAAATCTTTTCTCTTTCATTTATGTAAAGGCTATTGGAAAATAACACATTTAATAACTTCTTTCTTTTACCAACCACCCTTCTACTTTTTCGAAATGTAATGACTAGAAGAGCTACTGATAATAATGATCCACACAAAAGAGATGCATAGCTCAATATCATCATACTTACGTGCATCATTAACCACTGGGATTGGAGAGCGGGCACTAATATTTTGTGCTGATGGGTTTGAGTGAAAAGACCCGAAGTAACAAAGCCTTGGATAAAAAGAGTGCTTGGTGAGGTTATTGCGCTTAAATGATTTTTAAGGTTTTTCAAATACGGAAGCATATTAATAATGGAGAAATTCCATGAAAGAAAGATTAGGGATTCATCTAAATTACTTAATGGGAAATGCCCTGAATAAATCCAACGAGTTATTAATAATCCTGTTATACCGAACAAAGTCACTATCATGCCCTTTTCTGACGAATTATATAGTCCTACGATTTCATTGACCAATAAGGTCATCAAATGAATTGTAATTACAATTGAAACAACCGAAAAAGATATATGGGTCAATATGTGCTCTAAAGTCAAAAAGATCATACAAAAAAAAAGGGTCGGGGTTCCTCCAATTAAAATCTAAGAAAAGGGAAAGGGAATCGGGAATTCCAATTTTTATTAGTATTAAAAAAACTAGAAGAATATGCTTTCTCTTTGATCTCGTTTAGAAAATCTTATGCCGCTACTCGGACTCGAACCGAGATGCTTTAGCACTGCTTCCTAAGAGCAGCGTGTCTACCGATTTCACCATAGCGGCTTACTCGAAAGCATGATAACCTATTTTTAATCAATTGTCTAGATTAACGAGGCGAATTCCATGTCTTTTTTATTTTGATTTTCTAAAGGGGGGTTTCAAAAAAGTGAATAAAGGATTATTTCGTTCCTGATAGTTATTTATTGAATCGGTGGATCGGAGCATACTCTAGGTCGGAATTGCGAGGAGTACTGCTTGATCATTTCTACCAACTTAAAGCCCCCAATTACTCTTCTTTTTATGTTATGTAAAAATGTCCTTTTGGACAATTTACAAAATCTCAATTACCAATCCTTTATGTATTTTTGTGTTCCTAACTATCCACTCATTTTAAAGGAGCTCCCCATTTGGTATTGTTATGGTAATAGATATGAGGGAATAGGCAGAAAGGGTAACGAAAACCGTATCCGGTTGATCTTTTGAGCCCGCTTCAAGCCAGGATGACTACTCAACCAATCTTGGGGCAAGGGCCCTTTCCCTTAATGTTTACTTCCGCTTACCTCTTGTACATAGGAAATGAGACTCCGTTTTTTACTGCCAATTTCTCATTTTAGACTATAGAATAGAAGCTGTTTTCTTTCACTCATCTAACTATCTGGTTTAGTTCCTCAACCCGAATGCGGGTTTCTGTTTTAACGAATCACACGTAGAGAGATTGACAACACACATAGAGTTAATGGTATTTCATAACTAATTGATTGAGCGGCAGCTCGTAGACCACCTAAAAAGGAATATTTATTATTTGATCCATATCCTGACATAAGAAGTCCAATGGGAGCAATACTTGAAATGGCAATCCATAAAAAAACACCAACATTTAGATCAGCTAAAACAAGGCGATAGCTAAAAGGAATTACTGAATAACTTAGAAGAATTGATATGACTGCCATGGATGGGCCAATACTGAACAAAGGGCTATCCCCTCTAGATGGAAGAAGGTTCTCTTTCAAAAGCAGTTTTGTCCCATCTGCTAGAGCTTGAAGAATTCCGAAAGGACCGGCGTATTCAGGCCCAATACGTTGTTGTATCCCCGCGGATATTTCTCTTTCTAACCACACAATTACTAATACACCTATTGTGATTCCCACTACAAGGGTCAAAATAGGGACAAGCATCCAGACGATCCCATATATCTCTTGTAGGGATTCGAATCTGGAAAAAGAATTGATATCTTGTACTTCTGGTGTATCAATTATCATCTCAACGATCAACTTCTCCCATAATGATATCTATGCTACCTAGTATTGTCATAATATCAGCCAATTTCATTCTTTTAACTAACTGAGGAAGAATTTGCAAATTCATAAAACCCGGTGGACGTATTTTCCATCTCCAAGGAAAGCTGCTCCGATCTCCTATCAGAAAAACTCCCAATTCTCCTTTTGGGGCTTCAACTCTCACATAAAGTTCTTGTTTCGGCAATTCAAAAGTCGGAGAAGGTTTTTTACTAATGAATCGATATTCAAAACCGCCCCATTCTGGATACCTTTCTCTATCAAAACATCGAATTTCTAAATTCTCATAAGGACCTCCCGGAATTCCTTCCAGAGCCTGTTGAATCATTTTGATGGATTCCCTCATTTCACCGATTCGGACTAAATAGCGAGCTAATGAATCTCCTTCTTTTTGCCACTGAACCTCCCAATCGAATTTTTTGTAACATTCATAATTATCGATTTTACGAAGATCCCATTGCATTCCGGAAGCTCGTAGCATTGGTCCTGATAAACCCCAATTTATTGCTTCTTCTTTACCAATAATGCCTATTCCCTCTACTCGCTCTAAAAAAATAGGATTCCGCGTAATAAGCTTTTCATATTCAGCAAGTCCTGTTAAAAAATAATTACAGAAATCCAAGCATTTCTCTATCCAGCCATGAGGTAGATCGGCTGCAACTCCTCCGATACGAAAATAATTATGCATCATTCTCATACCGGTGGCTGCTTCAAACAGATCATATATTAATTCTCTTTCTCTGAAAATATAAAAAAAGGGGGTTTGTGCGCCAATATCGGCCATAAAGGGTCCAAGCCATAATAGATGAGAAGCTATACGACTTAATTCCAGCATAATTGTTCTGATATAGCCAGCCCTTTTAGGTACTTGAATATTTCCCAATTGCTCTGGGGCATTTACAGTTATTACTTCTGTGAACATAGTAGCCAAATAATCCCAACGTGTTACATAAGGCAGATATTGTATAATAGTTCGATTTTCCGCAATTTTTTCCATCCCTCTGTGTAAATAACCCAATACGGGTTCACAGTCGATAACATCTTCACCATCTAGAGTAAGGATGAGCCGAAGAACACCGTGCATTGATGGGTGGTGAGGGCCCATATTGACTATCATGAGGTCTTTTCTTGTAGCTGGTATAGTCATAAGTTTTTCCTCGATTTTTTCTTTCATGAATTGCCGAAAACGAAAAGACATTCATCCAAATGCAAAAATCTAATAAAGCAAATAATTGAAAATAACATTTCTAATTTAACGAGTTTTTGACTCGCGAATATTCAACCTATTTATTAATTCTTTATAACGTACTTTATTTTTCTTTGACAAATAAGACAGCAGACGCTCGCGTTTTCCCAAAATTTTATGTAGACCTCTCTGAGATAAATAGTCCTTTCTGTGCAATTTCAAATGGGAAGAAATTTTGTCTATTTTCTTGGTAAAACAAAAGACTTGAAATTCAACGGACCCTCTATTCTTTTCTTTTTCTTCTTGCGAGATAACTGAAATTAATGGAGTTTTTACCATAAAACAAGGTTTCCTTATCTTTTCTTTTTTTAAAAAATGAATTTGCCTGATCAGTAATAATAATCCTAGTTCTTTTTGAATTTATCCATTTTTTATATAATAAAATATTCATTTCGTTATGAACTTATCATTTTTGAAAATCAAAAATGAATCAACAATTCATTCCAATTGAAATTGGATTCGGCTCGGGATACAAAAGAAGAGTCTATTTCTTTCTCCACTTACACAAGATAAACAAAAAAAATGGGAATATTCAAATGAAAATATAAAAATCAAAGAATGGCTCAACAAAAGCTTCTTTCTTTTGTTGAGCCATTTCTATCTTTCATGGTTACACCTGGAATGTAAAACAATCCATTATAATGGTATGGGTATTCTAGTCAAAAAGGAATCTTAACGGGTTTTCAATCGTGGATATACTCGGATCCTTAACATACTGAAACGGCTGCCATTAGTAGTATTAAACCAATAGCGATTCATACAAGCTAAGTCTTCGAGTCGATAATTCGGCCAAAGAAAAAACCTTAATCTCATTATTTTTTTTTTGATTCTATTTAATTCTTTGCTTTCTTCTTCTTTTTTGCGTAGTTCGTCTTGTTCTTTTTCTTTCTTTTGAACTAGATTTAGTCGTTCCTCTCGTTGTCTCTTTTCTCGTTCGTCTAGTTCTCTCAATAGTAGGTTCAAATCCATACGCCCAGTTTCTTTAAGAAGTTTGTTGTAGGGGGTTAATTTCGTTTGAGGGATTCTTTTCTTTTTTTTCTTTTTTTTATTTAGTTCATTTACAATTCTCAATTGTCTGCGGCGTCTGGGGGATAAAAGATTTTCAGGAACAAGCAGACCCTTTTCGACAAGCGTATCTGGCACTCCCTCGTCCAAAAGAATAAGCTTTTTGATTCTGTCGTTGGCACGCTTAGGGTCAGTTATAAGGCTTAGAAGGATAGCTGTGCATTCGCGCTTGAACTTGCCGCAAACACCTATCTTATAAAAGAACCTCATCTTGTCTGCGTGGAATTGACCAAAGACTCTCTCATAAGACCAAGGAGTCAGCTTTCTCTTTTTCTTTGGACGTACTTCGGGGTTCCAGTGGAATAGACCAAAGACTCTCTCATAAGACCAAGGAGACTGCTTTTTCTTTCCACGTGCTTTGGCTTTCAATGGGATTGCGAATGGGTGAACTAAAGATCGAACAAATTTGGTCCAGAAAGACCTAGGACACCCAAATTTCCCATAAGACACACGCAGTCCCCACCACCTCTTAACTCTCAGTCTTCGCACTCTCAACGATTCTACTACCTTGCGCCCCTTGCGGACCTTATATGTAGTTTGCTTCACTTTGTTCACACCTATCTCCAGACAAGGGTCTCTTTTATTGTCCGGACCCGGAGTGTAGGCCAATCTTTGGAATTGATTCTTATGAATCAGTGAAATGGCTAGGATTTCATACGTAACGCGCTCCCACCTCAATCTTTTAAAGGTACGAATGGGGTTCAGAACGAGATACCCCATGTTTAATATATCTTCCAAAGTTGGAAGTTGATTTTGAGTAGTTCCCATGATTCCAAACTGACTCATTTCTACAAGATCCTTGATGAAAACCAGCAGCAGCTTCGGGTTTGTTGCTTTATTCGTGACTTGGCTTGTGCGTGTAACATTAGTCAGGAAGTCGGCTATCAAATACCGTAGGCTATAGTGCACTTGATACCGGAAATAATTCGACTTTTTTAGATCCTTCAGCGCCGTCTTTCGGAACCTTGAATACTTGATCGGTTTCAATGTACTCACCCGAGCAAATCTTTTTTTGTGTTTTTTTCTGTAGCTTGTTTCGTCAAAGGCCTTTCCCCTGTCTTCTTGTTCTTTTTTTATTTTTTCCTTTTTTTCTTCGTATTCTTCGTCTATTTTCTTTTGTTCTTCGGCCTTCATTTCGGATATCGTCTCAGCATAAGCCCTTTCTCTCTCCGTAGGATCTATCATAATGTCCAAAGTCGTTTCCTTCCTAGGGTCTTTTCTCCCTAGGTTCAATAACGCCCTGCGATGTCGACGACGACGTCGGGCCTTGTTCGAGTCCCAAAGTGGTATTCCTTTCGCCGGCCATTCCTTTTTGTCGTACATGTACCAGTTGAAGGGGTCAACCTCAACCTTTAAATCCGCGTAAGAGGAGCGCGAACGTATCTTTCCATTTTGCAAAAAAGAATGAATCGGCGTGGTCCACTCCGCTTTCGCATAAAGATTCATTAAATTATAAAGTTGGATAAATTCTGGGAAGAGAAAAAAACGAGATTCTAGGAAAGAACTTTTCTTTTCATCATTATTGCGTTCCATTAGTTCTTCTAGTTCGTTTTCATTATTTAACCCCATCCAATCAAAAAAGTTTTTTTTTTCGATTTTTTCAACTTCTTCCGGTTCTAGTATCAAACTCAGGTCAAACTCTCGTTGAGCAATCTTTATCGATTGGGCCTTCCCCGACATTTTCTTTTTTCTAGCAGCCAGGGCTTTTTTTCGTTTAGCCATGCTTTTTTGTTTTTTCAAAATCGGGGTACGCCTTTTATCATAACACTTCTCATACCGAAAAAGACAGCCAAGCTTGGCTAGCCTATGCCTATCATAAAACTCAGGCCAATACAAGGCATAAACAGAGAAAAAGTATAGGTGCATATCACCCATTTTATGGATGTACCCGATGAGGTGCTCCAGCGGCCACTTCAGCCATTCAGGTCTGAACGATTCATCTAGGCTTTCGGGGTAAGGTCGTCTCCGCTCTCTTAGTTGTTTCAGTACACTTTCTAGGAAGACCATTGCGCCCTCTGCGAACCCTACGCGGTCCTCGGTTAACGACCCGGCCGGGAGCACCCTATTCTGGCCAGTTACCCAAGAATCAATAGCGACCTTATCCACCACCTTAGATCCTTTTTTCTTATCTTCAACATGAAAGAGTATCTGATTAGAATTCATCCGCCTACGCAGCGCCGTCCTATTCACGTCCATATGCATATCCAACAAAGGATGCTTTTCCCTGGACTCGCGCCAATGCTTATAATTACTTGTCAGCAGATTCACAAGGCTGTCTTTGTGTATGTTGTAAAGATGTGAAATTGCGGTCTGGTTATTACTTACTAAGGATGGCGCTATGACATAGGGATCCTTCTTATATTCAGCATTAAGGAAGCTATATGCTAAAAGATCATATCTGAGGTGTTTTTTAAATTTCAATTTTTGTGGGTTAATCGGCAATGCGTCTACTTCATATGAATCCCCCTTCTTTAAATTGTGATTTTCAGCCGTGCGACATTGATTCATTTTATTTCGCCATTTTTGTGCTTCTAATCTGGACCATCGAATTTCGGATAAAAGATAGTAGTCAAAATGGCCTCTTAACCATTCTTTCCATCGATTCATTCCAACCCTAAAATTTCTCAAATTATGGAATTTAGATACTCTCAAAGAAGACTTTTCAGTTTGCGATAATTTATAAAAGACATATGCTTGTGACAGAGAGGATAAGTCAAAAACAAGGGTTTTTTGACTATTACTCACTTGACTATTTCTCATCTTAAAAGAATGGTTTTTTATAGTTGAAATAAAGCGATTTTTTTTTCTTTTCTTTTGATTCTTGTCAATCATTTTGTTTTTTCTTTTTTTTTTGAATTTTAAAAAAAACTGCGCAACCATTTTCAGACAAGTCCTTTTCTTATTCATTTCATCTAGAAACCTCGTTTTCAAATCAAATCGATTTTTCAAATTGAAAAGTATTTTCACGTATATCCATTCAATGATCAATTTTCGAAAAATGTTAGATTTACGAATGAATCGTGCCTTTCTTCTTTTTAAGATTTTAGAAAGCCTTCGTAGTCCTTCTGAGGTTTTAGAATGAGAACTTGTTGGGGTGGAACTAATGCTTGTTTGAATAATGAAAAGTCTTTTTTTCTTTTCTTTTATAACCCCTTCTATTTCATTTATTATTGCCCTTGTTTTATCCACTTTCCTTTCTTTTTTCTTTTTTGTTAATTTAGATTGTGGCCCTTTTTTCACATTTTTTCTTTTTTTTACTTTTACGCCCTTTTCAAAGCTTTTTTTTTGAAAAGCTAAAAGACGTTTTCGAAGAAACCCCCTCTTTTTAAACTTCAAAAAACCCTTCTTTTGCAACTTTCTAATTACACTTGTGAGTAGGTTTTTGAGTTCTTGAGAAGCTTTTTTTTTCTTTAGTTCTTCAAACAAGGTTTTAAAAAACGGGTAGGGCTTGCGAGCCGTACCAAAAGGAAGATTAGTTATTCTTCCAAAAACGGTTAAATAAAAATCCTCTGCCACACTGCTCTCTTTGCTTTGCTCGCTTTCTCGCCAAGGTTTCCACTCAAAAGGAAAGTGGATCCTTATCTGACAACCATCTGTGAACCACCCTATTGGGTCTTGTGACTCGTCAAGTGGAATACCACCAAAATCGCACAAGGTGTGAGTTTCCTTCTTTAAATCCGCGAAATCCTGAAACAATTCGGGACTTTGAAATAAGAGTATACGAGCCATATTTTTAGCTATTATCAAGAAAGGAAAGATGACATTTTTCCTCAAAAAGGATTGGATTAATAGTATGAGAGATCTTACTGCATGACCCGATTGAAGGAGTTCCCAAGTTTCCGCTATACAAATGGCTCGGATCTCATTCGCCTCTCGGCGCTCCTGCCATTCTTCTAAGGCATCCCCTTGTTCTTGGCGTTTTTTTTTGTCTTCGTCGCTTTCCTTTAGTCCGTGTAGTTCGGTTTCTGCTTCTATAGCAGCCTCTATAGCACTCTTTTGATAATCTGGCAGGTTCCACAGTTTCTTCCAAATTCGGTTTATCCTTTCGGATATACGCTTAACTCTAACTTGAAACCGGGAGTCCTGGCTTAGAAATCTATAACATTTTTTCATAAGCTCGAATATATCTAAAGTGAGCAGAACGAGTATCAGTGTTTTCCTTCGTTTGGGCAAAAACAGGGGCGACTGGACCCGGTGTTCATACCACCCACAAATCGTTACTTTTCGCCTTTGGGTGCGGTCCGCACCTTTGACCATATTGCGACGAAAATGCGTGATCTTAGCGTAACGGTAAAAATACCATTGCTTCAGTTCACGTTTATCATGTCGCTCATAGTATTTCCATACTTTGGTTCTAAAGACCCTAAATTTGGCTTTTCTTGTACGCAAATAGACGTCTTCGGCTACTACATCGTCATTTCTTATCGTGTAGTCGCTATAATCTATTTTTTCATCATCGATGTTGTATCCCCAACGAGGGACTTCTTTCATGATTGTCCGTAGTTTCAGCTGAAACTTACGGTATTTTTGATATTTTTTTCGCATCTTCGGAATGTCGTCATGTGTGAAACCGCTCCGACCCTCATAGTAGGTATTCATGATGTGATATACCGTGTTACGATTTCGACGTATTTTATTGATTTTTTCTAAAAATGGGTTTGGATAGGAATAAAGGTTTCTTCTAGCTTTTGAATCTCCCTTTCGTTTTGAACTTGTTCTAAAATTAGAATTAAGAACCAAAATTCTAGTTAAAATTCGATTTAAGGGGAAATTTTGTTTGTTTTTCAATTTTCCTTTCTTTTTATCTAATTTTAACAAAATTTTCTTGGGTGTTCTTTTTTCTTTTTCCAATTGAACCCTTTTTTTTCGAATTTCCTTGAGTTTTAGATAGCGTTCCTTGTGAGAACGAATCCAACTCTCTCTTTCCTCATTGACTCGGATAATCATGCCCCTCTTTCTCAGCTTGTGAACTCGCCTTAATATTCGGGTAGTTTCCTGCCAGTCAAGAGTCAAGTAAGCAGATACACGATAAAGTTTAAAAGCTCGCGACATAGAGTTACTGGGGATGTATCGTGGAGCTCGAAAATAAGGAGCCATTTTTTTAAGTATTCTAAACGTTTTCCCCAATAGACTCTTTTCGAAACATTGCCGTCTAAGCTTTTGTTTTTCCTGGCTTTCCCGTTCCAGTTTCTGGCGTTCGAGTATCAAATACTGCTCTTTCTGATTTAAAGGTCGTAAGTCTTTAAAAAAGAACCACATAGTTTGCAGGTTCTCTTCTTCGTCAACCCTCTGTTCCGCTGCTGTTTTCGTCAATTTATGGTTATACCAAAAAGCTCCGCGAGAAGGTCCATCCCAGACGGGGTCATTTTCCCTTTTCTTTCCTCCCGACGGGTGCATTTGGTCAAACAGGGTCTCAGAAATTGGTCGCAACACTTTCGGAATGTACTTGAATTGAAAGAGCTTTCTCCGTATGTCCAATACATCCCTAAAAGGAGATCCGCTTTTTAGCTTCTTGACTCTTTTTCTTAATTCCTTGTTGAGACTGGCCTTTTTCTTTGCATTTCGTAAAACCCAAGGGGTGTAAAATCTATCCCTATCGGGGAGTAGCTTTTTTTTTCTAAACAAAGAAAGTTTTCCTTCAAGCATTTGATAAAAAGTGATTAAAGAAAGTGGATATGTGAAAGAGGTCCGCTCTTTTCCATCGCTTAGACATTTATAAAAACCAAATTGTGAAAATCCCCCCCTTTTGACACTATATTCGTAGAAAGAAGTTTTGATGTAGCGGTAAGGTAGAACCCACCTATTAGGGTTGAAAAAGAAATGGGAAAAACCGCGGAAAAGGGCGCTAAAAACCAAATTGTGATTGAACAAAAAGCACTTAAGGAACTTCAAATGGGGAATATACACGGAAAAGAAATTGAAAAAGGAGAGGTCAAAAGGTTTGACCACGAAAAAAAAGGGAGAAAAAAGGGGCTCGATTCGCTTAAAAAAGCGACTAGAAGACGAAAACAAGTCGAAAAGGTAACCAGAATAGAATTTCAACCGGTGGAAAAGGTAACCATAAAAGGAAAAGGACTCGAAAAAGCAATCCGAAAAGAAAGTATAAAGGGTAGTTTCAAATCCTTTTTCTTCATCCAGATGCGAATCCCAAATTTCTTGATTCTCTTCCTCGTCGAGTTCGTTGCTGTCCGCTTTTTCCCTTTCTTCGAGCTCATCCATATCCGAATCCCAAATTTCTTGATTCCTTTCCTCTTCGTCGCTGTCCCCTGTTTCTCTTTCTTTTCGGGTACTCTTTTTCGCAATTAAAGCCCCTTTTTTTTCAGCTGCCTTAGGGTCTTTCTTTTGTTCTTCTTCGAAGTCCTCTAATGGATAGAATCCACTTTCGACCTCTCTTTTCACTTGTTCTTCTTCCTCTAGGCGAGACATCCTTGCTAGCTCCACTGCATTAGGCACGGATGAACGGTGCGGAACAAAAGGTATGGGGGATTTTCCCAACAAATACAGGGCAGCAATCAAGAGAATCGTAGCTAAGATTTGAATCATTTCATCGATTGTTTGTGCCTCACGATAGATACCGGGTTTCATAACAGGATCTGGTTTATATTCAAAGATTTTGGCTATAGATAGCTTCCTGGATCTGATCTTCTTGATCTTATCTTGAAGGTACAGTTGATGAGTTAGAATCAGAAAAGCCGAATAGTTTTTCTGCATCCATAATGAGAAAAATTCCACCCATTTTATACAAATCAAATGACCGAAGAACCAAACAAAAAAAGTAGTAGATAGATAGATCATTTTATATCTACACTGGACCAAATAAGCGATGATCATTCGAGAGAACACCGCATTTGGAAAAAAGGTATAATTCAGTAACCGATAACTGAAACCATAAAAAAAGGCGAGGGTCTGATCTCGCTGTGGAGTTGACAAGGACTTCGGCAGATAAATATCGAGGTGATGATTCGTCCAGAAAAAGTGGTACAACATAAGCAAAAGAGCGAGTATGATTTTTATATAAAAATTGCTCAAGGTATTGTAAAAAGGTAGGTAAAAAATTAACAAATATCCAAACAAGTGCCCTAGAGTAAACCCATAGCTGAGTGCTCTCGCCTTACCAGTCCCCTCCTCCTCTTGACAGATCCAATATCGGATAAGAAAGAGGTAGCTTGTGAGTTTTGAAAAGGTGAGTAAGGATCCATAAAACAACCCGAAAATCAAGGCAGCCCTCATATCAAGACGTCGAATAGTCATACGATCTCTCCTGCCCTCCTTGGGCTATCTTAAGTTATACGGGAGCTTCCCTCCCTGTTTATTCAAAAATTCCTGGAAAAGGGAAATATCTTATTTAAGATAGACCCCCCCCCTCTTTGTTTGTTGATTTTCAAAGGCGGATTTATGGGGAAAAAAGAATCCCCATCCATTTTTAGGATTCTTTTTTTTTCTTATTAGAAGTTGGCCTAGAAAAAAAACCAGTCGGCCTAGAAAAAAAATCCGCGGGCATAGAAAAAAAACAAAAAAAAGTTTTTGAATTCCCGGTAGAAAGGGATTTCCCTAATGAAAAAGCTTTCAACGCCGCCCAATGCCCTTTTCCTTTCCAGATATTTTTCCGAATTCGCTTTTTTGAACTAGAAATACGTTTTTTGGGAACTGTCATTTTGAAATTAAAAAAGGTTCTTCATTGCTATCTTGAGATGTCAATGACATCTCTTGAATATACAATCTTCCTGTCTCAATTGCAAGCCCCAAATCTATTTATCTATTTTATTTATTAGCTTCTTTCTATATGGATACCTCACTGCTATAGTGATCTGTTGAAAAACGCTAATCCTCTTCGTTTCAGTTTCGATATTTGAAAAGCATTATAGCAATATTTAGAATACTGAATACTTAAGAGTTAATAATATAAAAAGTTAAGGGATCCTTTTCATTCAAAAGAGACAAGGGCGGGTGAATTAGAAAAAATGAATTAAGAATTTTTTTATTGATTTTTTATGGAACATATATCTCAATATTCATGGATTATGCCGTTCATTCCACTTCCCGTTCCTATGTTAATAGGAGTTGGACTTCTACTTTTTCCAACGACAACAAAACATCTTCGGCGTATATGGGCCTTTCCTACTCTTTTTTGCTTAGGTCTAGTTATGCTTCTTTCGGCCTATTTATTTATTCAACAAATAAATCAAAGTTATATCTATCAATATGTCTGGTCTTGGACCATCAATAATGATTTTTCTTTAGAGTTTGGTCATTTGGTAGATCCACTTACTTCTATCATGTCAATTTTAATTACTACGGTTGGGATTACGGTTCTTATTTATAGTGAGAAATATATGTTTCATGATCAAGGATATTTAAGATTTTTTTCTTATATGACCCTTTTTAATGTTTCAATGTTGGGATTAGTCACTAGTTCCAATTTGATACAAATTTATATTTGTTGGGAATTCGTTGGAATGTTTTCTTACCTATTAATAGGCTTTTGGTTTACACGACCGGTTGCCGCGAATGCCTGTCAAAAAGCATTTGTAACTAATCGTGTAGGGGATTTCAGTTTATTATTAGGAATTCTGGGTCTTTATTGGATAACGGGAAGTTTTGAATTTCGAGATTTGTTCGAAATCTTTGAACACTTGGTTCATAATAATGAAATTCCTTTTTTCTTTTTGACTCTGTGTGCCTTCTTATTATTTGGGGGCGCACTTGCTAAATCCGCGCAATTTCCCCTTCATGTATGGTTACCTGATGCCATGGAAGGACCTACTCCAATCTCAGCTCTTATCCATGCTGCTACTATGGTAGCCGCAGGAATTTTTCTTGTAGCTCGTCTTCTTCCTCTTTTCATAGTCATGCCTTACATACTGCATCTAATATCTTTCATAGGTATAATCACAGTCTTTTTAGGAGCTACTTTAGCTCTTTCTCAAAAGGATATAAAAAGGGGCTTAGCTTATTCTACAATGTCTCAATTGGGTTATATGATGTTAGCTCTAGGCATGGGGTCTTATCGAGCCGCTTTATTTCATTTGATTACTCATGCTTATTCGAAAGCATTGCTCTTTTTAGGAGCTGGATCCATAATTCACTCAATGGAAGCTTTTGTTGGTTATTCTCCAGAAAAAAGTCAGAATATGGTTCTTATGGGCGGTTTAATAAAACATATGCCAATTACAAAAACTTCCTTTTTATTAGGTACACTTTCTCTTTGTGGTATTCCCCCTCTTTCTTGTTTTTGGTCCAAAGATTCAATTCTTAATGATAGTTGGTTGTATTCACCGATTTTCGCAATAATCGCTTGTTCCACTACAGGATTCACTGCATTTTATATGTTTCGGATCTATTTACTTACTTTTGAAGGACACTTAAACGTTCATTTTAGAAATTATAGTGGAAAAAGAAGTAATTCCTTCTATTCAATATCTTTATGGGGTAACGAAGGACCAAAAACGCTTCAAAAAAAAAGGGGTTTCAAAACTTTTTTAACAATGAATAATCAAAAAGGGGTAACGTTTTTTTGTAAGAAAATAGATCGAATTGATAGTAGTGTAAGGAACATGACGCGCCTTTTTACTCACTTTGGGGCTAAGAAGACTCTGCCGTATCCCCATGAATCCGACAATACTATGCTATTCCCTATGGTTCTATTGGTTCTATTTACTTTATTTGTTGGAGCCATCGGAATTCCTTTCAATCAAGAGGACAATAATTTGGATATATTGTCGAAATTCTTAACCCCATCAATAAACCTTTTACACGAAAAGTCAAAAAATTCTATGGATTGGTATGAATTTATACCAAATGCAACTTTGTCAGTTAGTCTATCTTATTTTGGAATAGTTATAGCCTCTGTTTTATATAAGCCTATTTATTTATCTTTAACAAAATTGAACTTACTTAATCTCTTTGTTAAAGGAGGTCCTAATAAGATTTTTGGGGACAGAATAAGAAATCGGATATATGATTGGTCGTATTCTCGCGGTTACATAGACACTTTTTACGCAATATCCTTAGCTAGGGGTCTAAGAGGATTCGCGGAATTCACTCATTTTTTTGATGCGCGAGTTATTGATGGAATTACGAACGGGATGGGTATTTTGAGTTTTTTTGTAGGCGAAGGCATCAAATGTGTAGGGGGCGGTCGCCTTTCTTCTTATCTTTTATTGTATTTTTATTGTGTATTGCTTTTTTTATTCATTTCTTCCTTTTTGTACTTGTTCCATTTTTGAATAGCCGAACAAATCTTTTCTTTTTTCTTTTTCTCCTCCTAAACAAATTTCCATTTTTCAATTTATGTCTTATTATATGATGATTTTTGAACTTTCCATCTATTATATAGAAATTGCAACAGATAGACTAGAGACGACATCTCTTATGTCAATGAGAACAAAGGGATATTAAATGAATGGAATTGGGATATGGATGGAATATAATGAAATAGAGCTGCTTTGAGGTTCCCTATGAAATGAGGCATGGAGCGGAGCCACTACGAAGAAGTTCCGGGAGTTACAA